ATTACATTCATTTAATATCTCTTTTGTGTCATTGACATAAGAGATCTCGTTTCTGGTCTATCTCTTTCTATTTCTATCTAGAATAAAATAAGTTAAACAATTATCTTATAATAATTATCATATAAGATAAGAAGGTAAAAACTTATCATATATCATATAGAATATAATAATATAATAATAATAGAAATAGAATAATATAAAGAATAAGAAATAGAATAATATAAAGAATAGAATTTTATAATTTTATAAGGTCAAATAATAAGGTCAAAGATTATCTTATAATAAGAAGGTAAAAACTTATTATATAATAATCATAATTCAGAAATTGCAAAATCACAAAGGGGGTTTGTCATGATTTTTTTTCTACTAGGTAACTTATGCATGAAGATAGTCAATTCGGTCGTTGTGGTCGGACTCTATTATGGATTTCTGACCACATTCTCCATAGGGCCCTCCTATCTCGTCCTTCTCCGAACTCTGGTTATGGAAGAAGGAGAAGACGGAACCGAGAAGACGGTAGCAGCAACAACCGGTTTTATTATGGGACAGCTCATGATGTTCATATCGATCTATTATACGCCTCTGCATCTAGCATTGGGTAGACCTCATACAATAACTTTCCTAGCTCTGCCCTATCTTTTGTTTAATTTCTTCTGGAGCAATCATTTTGATTATGGATCTACTACCAGAAATTCAATGCGTAATCTCAGCATTCAATGTGTATTCCTGAATAATATCATTTTTCAATTATTCAACCATTTCGTTTTACCAAGTTCAACGTTAGCCAGATTAGTCAACATTTATATGTTTCGATGCAACAACAAGATGTTATTTGTAACAAGTAGTTTTGTTGGTTGGTTAATTGGTCACTTTTTATTCATGAAATGTGTTGGCTTGGTATTAGTCTGGATACGGCAAAATTTTTCTATTCGATCGATTATTCGATCTAATACGTACCTTAATGGAATTATTCGATCTAAGGGGTATAAGAAGTACAAGTACTCTGTGTCAGAATTGAAGGACCTTGTGTCAGAATTGAAGTACTTTGTGTTAGACTTGATAGGTTCTATGGATCGAATCTTTAGTATTCTCTTATTTATTAGCTGTGTCTACTCTTTAGGCAGAATGCCGTCACCCATTTTGAGTTTGAGTAGGAAACTGCAAGAAACCTCAAAAACGACAGAAAGGGGGGAAAGTGAGAAAGAAAGAGATGTAGAAATAGAAACAACTTTCGAAACGAAGGGGACTAAACAGGAACAAGAGGGATTCACCGAAGAAGATCCTTCTCCTTCCCTTTTTTCGGAAGAAAGGGAGGATCCGGACAAAATCGATGAAACGGAAAGGATCCGAGTGAATGGAAAGGACAAAACAAAGGATGAATTCCACTTTCACTTAACAGAAGAAGATAAAGACCTCTTCTGGTTTGAAAAACCCCCTGTGAGTCTTCTTTTCGACTATAAACGATGGAATCGCCCATTGCGATATATAAAAAATTATCGATTCGAACATGCTGTAAGAAACGAAATGTCACAATATTTTTTTTATACATGTCAAAGTGATGGAAAACGAAGAATTTCTTTTACATATCCATCCAGTTTATCAGCTTTTTTTGAAATGCTACGACAAAAAATGTATTTTTATTTTTTTACAACAAAAAAATCCGTCTGTGATGAACTGGATAAATTCTTCTATGATGAACTGCACAATTATTATTGTTGGATTTATACCAATGAAAAAAAATGGAGGAGCCTAAGGAACGAGTTTAGAGATAGAATTGAAGCCCTAGACAGAGGATCTCCTTATCTGGATGTACTCGAAAAAAAGACTCGATTATGCAATAATAAAACTAAAGAAGAATACTTGCCTAAAATATATGATCCTCTCTTAAACGGATCCTATCGTGGAATAATTAAAAATTTTTTTTTACCTTCAATCCTAAATGAAACTGCAGTCAAAAATTCGATAGAGACAAATTTTATAAATAAACTCAATAAAGTTCATAGTATCCTTCTTTTTAAGGGTAAGGAACTTAATGTTCATAATTTTGAAGAATTGTATCAGAAATTGGAAGGGAAAATAGCTACATTGGAAGAGAAATTGGTCCAGAAATTGGACCAGAAATTGGAAGAGAAATTGGGACAGAAAATATATACATTGGATAAAAAATCATTAGCAAGAGAATTGAGTCTTTTAATCGATGAATTTGCTGAAGAATCAACATCAAATTGGAAAGGAATTTCTTTATTTCCGGAACAAAGACGAATTGATTCAGAAGATCCAGAAAAAGTTTTGAAATTTTTAATCGAAAGAGTCATAATTGATCCCATCATTCAAACAATATGCGATACAGCCATAATTCCTCCCATGGAAAAAACAACCCGAAAAAAATCGATTGGAATAAATAAAAAAGTCCCCCGATGGTCATACAAATTATTCAGCGAGGTAGAACAACTCGGAAAAACTGAAACAACGGAAGAGGGGGAAGAGTGGATAGTAGATCATCAAATTCGCTCGAGGAAAGCGAAACGTATAGTTATTTTTACGCAGGGTCCAGAGGATGTCGACCCTAGTATCAAAACTATGACGAAGCCTGATGAAATAGAAGAAGTGGATATGATAGATTATCCCTATGAAGCGGATTTTCGTCGAGACATAATCATTGGTTCTATGCGTGTTCAAAGACGTAAAACCCTTACGGGGAAAATGTTTCCCTTATATCCGTATTCCCCACTTTTTTTCGACAGAGTAGGATTTTCTTGGGATGTTCTTTTCGAACCATTCATATTATCAGTAATTGAGATTTCCGACCTAATACAAGACATTTTTAGAAAGGGTATAAAAGGAAGCGTAGCAAAAAGAATAAAGAGGTTGAAAAAAAAAAAAATGTACATGGAGGAAAACAAAAGCTACGAAGAAATTAAAAAAGAAGTCAATGAAATGGAAAAGGGGCGGGACGGGCAGACGGAAATGGAACGAATAGAAAGGACACGAGAAAAAATATCAGACCTCTATGATGTCCTTATTTATGCTCATGGAATAAGAGCTTTTATTTTACTAATTCAGTCGAGGCTTAGACAATCTATTGTATTACCTTCATTGATACTAGCTAAAAATATTGTCCGTTTCTTATTACGCCAAGAGTCCGAGTGGGAGCAGGATATAAGGGAGATGAATAGAGAAGTGTATGTTATATGCACCTATAATGGTATGCCAGTACTAGAACCAGGAAGAAACGGAATTTTTCCTCAAAACTGGGCCACAGAGGGTATACAAATAATGATAAGATTTCCTTTCCGTCTGAAACCTTGGCACCGATCTAAGATACGACCTTCTCGTAGGGATCCAAATCCAAAGCAGGACTTTCCTGCTTCTTTTTTAACGATTTTGGGACTGGAAACTGACCGTCCTTTTGGTTCTCCTCTCGTAGGACTTGGTATTTTGTTTCGTTATTATTTTGGACCCCCTTTGAAAAAATTCCAAAAAGCAATTATAAAATGGAGTTTTCGAGCTCTAAAAAGTTTCAAAGAAAGAACAAAATTATTGTTTCTAAAGGTCCAAAAAGAACCCCAAAAATTGAGAGAGGATTCGAGTGAAATAAAAAAAGATTCTATAATCAATAATCAGATTATTCATGAATCATCCATTCAAACCCGATCTATGGATTGGACAAATTATTCACTGACAGAAATAAAAATTAAAGATCTGACTGATAGAACAAGCACAATCAGAAATCAAATAGAAAGAATTACAAAAGACAAGAAAAATGGATTTCGAACTCTAAAGATAAATATTAGTCCTAACAAAACAAGTTATGGTGCTCAAAAATTAGCATCACTAAAAAATTTTTTTCAGATATTAAAAAGAAGAAATGATCGATTAATCCGTAAATCACATTATTTTATAAAATGGATCGTGGAAAGGATATACACGTATATCCTTCTAGAGAGCTTTCCATATATCATTAATCATCTTACTAATAGTCTTTATAGGCCCATGGTCGTTATAAAACTTTTTCGTAAATTAAAAAAAAAATATTTTTTTGATACAAAAGAGAAAAAGATAATTGAGCGTATTTCAACTATACAAAAAAAACTTTCACCTTCTCGTATTCGTCATAGGATTCAGACGAAGTCGGAGGTTTCTTTTAAATTATCCCTCGTGTCACAGGCCTATGTATTTTACAAATTATCACAAACCCAGGTTATTAACTTGTATAAGTTAAGATCTGTCCTTCAATATGACGGAGCGTCTTTATTTCTTAAGAATGAAATAAAAGATTATTTTCAAAGACAAGGAATAATTTCTTCCGAATTAAAGCATAAGAAACTTCAGAATTCTGGAATGAATCAATGGAAAAATTGGTTAAAGAGTCATTATACATACGATTTATCTGGGCTAAAATGGTCTAAATTAGTACCGCAAAAATGGCGAAATAGAGTCAATCAACATTGTAGGGTTGAAAAAAAAATTTTAATCAAACGGGATTCATCTGAAAGAGAGGAAAAGGTTTCGTTATTGATAAATAAAAACGATCATTTTCAAAAAATGTATAGATATGATCTTTTAGCATATCAATCGATTTATTATGAAGATAAGAAGGACTCATATAATTACAACATACATAAACCGAAATTTGTTGATACGGGGGGGAGTATCCCTATTACTAATTTTATAAGAAAAGATTATTTTATGTATATAAAAAATCCAGATAGAAAATTTTTTGATACGAAAGGTCTTTTTTATCTCAAAATTAATAAAGATAAAGAAATCAACCCATCCAATCAAAAGGGTTTCTTTTCTTTTTTTGATTGGATGGGAATGAATGAAGAAAGACTAAATCGTCCTGTATCGAAGCCGATACCTTGGTTATTACCACAATTTGAGTTATTTTTTAATGTATCTAAAATGAAACCCGGGTTTATACCAATTCATTCACTTATTTTTCATTTTAATGAAGATGTTAGTCAAAATAAAAATATCACTAAAAAGAAAAAGGGGGATCTTATACTATCAAATGAAAAAGAAAAAAAATCTTTTGAATTAGAGAATCAAGAAGAAAAAAAAACCATAGGTCAAAGAGATCTCGCATCAGATGCCCAAAACCGAGGGAACCCTGAATCTGTTCTCTCAAACCAACAAAAATATATGGAAGAACTTTATACGAAATCAGATATGAAAATGGGTAGAACGAAAAATCAACCCAAAAGCATTTGGACTTGGGAAATAGACTTAGATGCGTTCATGAAAGGATCTTTTGCTTTGCAATTGAAATGGATGCTGAGTCCTTTGACTATGGAATTATTCGATTATGCGCTGTCCGTACTTGAATTGGAAAAGGAAAGCAGAATGACAACAAAGTCTGGTTTCGGCTTTATTAAGAAGGAGGAGTTAACTCTGGATCCAATGCTAATCCGGGATTTGAATCTTTCAAAAATCCTAAAAGAGGGAATATTTATTATCGAACCAGTTCGTATACCTGTAAAACATAATGTAGAATTTATTATGTATCAAACCATAAGGATTTCTTTGGTTCATGAGATTAAACAAAAAAATAATCAAAAAAGATACAGAGAAAATATGGATAAGAATCATTTTGAGGAATCGATTGCAAGACATCAAATGATGACGAAAAATAGAAACAAAAATCATTATGATTTGCTTGTTCCTGAAAATATTTTATCGTCTAGACGGCGTAGAGAATTGAGAATTCTAAGTTGTTTCAATTCAAGGAATAGTAATTGTGTGGATAAAAATGCAGTATTTTGCAATGGGAACAAGGTAAAAACCTGTGGTCAATTTTTGGATGAAAGCAAAGATCTTGATAGAGATAAAATGAAATTAATTAAATTAAAATTCTTTCTTTGGCCCAATTATCGATTAGAAGATTTAGCTTGTATGAATCGCTATTGGTTTGATACTAATAATGGTAGTCGTTTCAGTATGTTAAGGATACATATGTATCCACGATTGAAAATTGATTGATGATACAATTGTCTTCCCCTACGATATATATATATCGGGTGGATAAATAGCTGCGCACATGCCTTGTCTTACATCCTTTTTTGATACATGAATACTAATTCAATGACGTATCAATTAGATCATAAAATGAATCAATAAGGAAATTCGGATTGATTCTTGTGTATACCAGATCAAAATACCTCGCATTATTATTACTGATCAGTAAAATTCATATTCGTAAAATAAAAAAAGTAAATTAATAAAAAAATTGACGCATAGAATAAATACAAAAAAAGATAAGAAGAAATGCGCCCCCCACCTACATACTTGAGACCTTCTCCTAGAAAAAAACTTGCAACACCCAATCCATTTGGAATTCCATCAATTACACGCCTGTCAAAAAAATTAACTAGTTCGGACAACCCTATTACACTCCGAATTACGTATGTTGTATAAAAAGCATCTATGTAACCACGATGATGGGCCCAATCATATATTACATTTTGAATTTTGTCCGAAAAAACCCTATTTCGATACCCTTTGGCAAAAAAATTAATTAAGGCAAAATCTTGTAAGGACGAATAAATGGGTTTATATAAAAAAGACGCTATAACTATTCCAGAATAAGCTATACTAACCGAAAGGGTCGCATTTAACACAAATTCAGACCAATCAAAAAAAATTTCATTATTCAATTTTTGATGTAAAAGATTTACAGATGGGGTTAACCATTTGGACAATATATCAAAATCTATGCCTTCTTGATTGAAAGGAATTCCTAGGAATCCAATGAACAAAGTAAAAAAAATCAATACAAGTAGAGGGAATAACATAGTATTATCCGATTCGTGAGGATATGGCGCAATTTTTTTAGTGTCACTATTTTTAATAATAATAAAGGATCGTATTGGGTTTTTTAGATTTTCGTGTGGATTCTTAGAAAAGCTTTCGTTATTTTTTATTGGTAACAAAGTTAATAAACGAAAATTTTTGTTAATAAGTTTCAGTCCATCTTGACCCCATAAAGATATTGAATATAAGGAACTACTTTTTTTTCCGTTGTAATTTTGAAAATGAACGTTTAAATGACCCTCAAACATAAGTAAATAGATGCGAAACATATAAAATGCTGTTAATCCTGCTGTAGCCCAGGATATGATTGCGAAAGTTGGTGAATACAACCAAGTATCATTAAGAATTTCATCTTTGGACCAAAAACAAGCAAGAGGTGGAATACCAGAAAGAGAAAGTGTACCTAAAAAAAAAGCCGTTTTTGTGATTGGCACGTGTTTTTTTAAACCCCCCATAAAAACCATATTCTGGTTTTTATCTGGAGAATACCCAACAATAGCTTCCATAGAATGAATAATGGATCCAGACCCTAAAAACAACAATGCTTTTGAGTAAGCATGCGTAATCAAATGGAATAAAGCAGCTCGATAAGACCCCATACCTAGAGCTAACATCATATACCCCAATTGAGACATTGTAGAATAAGCTAAACTTCTCTTAATGTCTTTTTGGGCAAGAGCTAAAGTGGCTCCTAAAAGTACTGTTATTATACCTATTAAAGCGATTAGATGTAGTATGGGGGGGATTACTATCAAAAGAGGAAAAAGTCGAGCGACAAGAAAAATCCCCGCAGCTACCATAGTAGCAGCATGTATAAGAGCCGAAATCGGAGTAGGCCCCTCCATAGCATCAGGTAACCATACGTGAAGGGGGAATTGGGCGGATTTGGCAACTGCACCAGCAAACAATAAGAAAGTACATACAGTTCCAACTAAAAAATGTACTTCATTATTATAAATCAAGGTATTAAAGATTTCGAACAAATCGCTAAATTCGAAACTGCCTGTTAGCCAATAAAGACCTAAAATGCCTAATAATAAACCAAAATCCCCTACACGATTAGTTACAAACGCTTTTTGACAAGCATTTGCTGCAGCAGGTCGTGTAAACCAAAAACCTATTAATAGATACGAACACATTCCAACTAATTCCCAAAAAATATAAATTTGTATTAAATTTGAACTAGTAACTAAGCCAAGCATAGAAGTATTGAAAAAACTCAGATAAGCAAAGAATCTCAAATATCCTTGATCATGAAACATATAATTGTCACTATAAATAAGAACTAGAATACCAACAGTAGTAATTAACATTAACATAATAGAAGTAAGTGGATCAACCAAATAACCGAACTCTAAAGAAAAATCATTATTGATGGTCCAAGACCATACAGTTTGATAGATAGAACTCCTATTTATTTGCTGAATAGACAATTTCATTGAAAAAATCATAACTATAGTTAACAACAAAATACTAGGAAAAGCCCACATACGCCTAAGATTTTTTGTTGTCTTCGGAAAAAGAAGAAGTCCTGCTCCGATTAACAAAGGAACTGTAAGTGGAATAAAAGGTATGATCCATGCATTTTGGTAGATATGTTCCATAAAAAATAAAATTTGATTTTCGATTCACCGGCTCTTACCTCTTTCGAAGGAGGTCAATAAAAAAAATTAAGATATGCAATAATAGAATTTTATTTCTATTCAAAAGCGAAATTCTTAGAATAAGCATTTTTTATTTATTAATATTCAACTCAAGAAGTTCTAATTGGTCAAATGACCAAATAGTTTTTAGTGAAAGTAAATACTTAGTTATTAATGAAACTTTTCAAACCTATGAATATAAAGAATATCAAAAATTTATACCTTTCATTATTCTTTTTATAAATCCATAAATAGAAAAAAGATAAAAAATTAGACCAAATAAAAAAGTACGTAAGTCTGATACTGATATGAATCACAAGATCTACTAAAATTCATAATCTAATTTAAGTCAAAAACTAGTAACTTTTTTAATTTGTTTATTCGGAATCAGTTAAGTTATTAGTTCTATGCAAAACTCTTTGATCGATTGGCTTCTCTTTCAATAAAGCATATTTCTTTTTTTTCTATGCTAGCCAAGACTTTACTTTCGACTTTACATAAAATAAAATTAAAAAAAATGGATAAAAACATATCAAATCCTGTCTACTCTAACTAAATAACAAGTCTTGGTTCAATAAAAAAATAAAAAAATGCCACGTATTTGTTAAAAAGAGTCAAGTTTCTATTAGGTAATTAGGTAAGAGTAGCTTACTTAACTCTTCTAAATTTAAACCTTTCGATGGGTTTATTATATGACATGTAAATAAAATATGAAATACAAAAAAAGAGAAGTAACATAACAAAAATAAACAGAAATAGAAGTCGAAAGTTTGCTTCTTTATTTTCTTTTTTATGGTACATCGTATTCTATAAATAGAAATTTGAATAAAAAAAAGGGGAATCTCTCATAATCTGATAGGTCATTTTCATCTATTTCTAGTTTTTTTGAGATATTTTCTAAAATAAAAAACTTAGAATAAAAAAGGGTCTATAACTAAAACTAAAAAAAATAGGACAGAAAGATTCCTTTGCTTTGAATACTAGATGTCTTTCACATCCAACTAGAACAATGAATAACCTATTAATTTTTGAATGGCAGTTCCAAAAAAGCGTACTTCAATTTCCAAAAAGCGTATTCGTAAAAATTTTTGGAAAAGAAAAGGATATTCAGCAGCATTAAAAGCTTTTGCATTAGCGAAATCTCTTTCTACCGGGAATTCTAAAAGTTTTTTTATACGAAAAATAAGTAATCAAATGTTAGAATAATCTGAATTGATCTGACTCAAAAAAACTTCTACAAAATTTCCTTTAGCATTTATATTCATAAAAAAGTCGAAAAAGTAATCATTTTTTTTTAATATAGAAATAGAATTAACGCTTTGTATTCATTAAAATTTTTTTTATTAATCAACATCAACGAAACTAAACCCTGCTTCTCTCTTATGATATGTAAACCCACTTTATAAGGTACTTTTTTGTTTAAAAACTAGAGGATTTCACTACCCTTCTTTTTTTTAGTATATTTTATCATTTCTGGGATGGGGATTCTTACTTTCCCCATCAACCGGCCGGTCCCAATAGCCAATAGAAAATTAAAGTGGGTTTTAGATCTATGGAAGAGCAAACAAAAAATATTTAGGCAAAAAGGGATCCTTAATCTTAATAGATACTAGAATGAATTCTATTAAAACCTTTCCCTGCCGGATTCGTTATGTTTCTGAATTGTTATATATCTTTTTTTATCTTTACTTCTAAAATGAAAAAAAGTTAATAATTTTTTTATTCATTTTTTATATTTTCAATTTCGATTTTGTGGGATATTATGTACGAAGAATTTCTCTTGGAAAATAAAAATATATCTTTAGAACTTTTTCAAAAATACTATTGTATATATTTCTATTACTTAGAAAACAAAAATTTTTGAATATTTTATATTATAAAAAAAATTGCCATTGGATTGACTCTTTGAATCTCGACGATTAAAGAGAAAAAGGCTATTATGATTTCAAACAAGCCGCTATGGTGAAATTGGTAGACACGCTGCTCTTAGGAAGCAGTGCTAGAGCGTCTCGGTTCGAGTCCGAGTAGCGGCACAGCCTTTTAAAAATTCAAAAAGGTAATCTAATAGTCCTAGAATAAATAATAATCACAACGATAAAAATTTAATTCTTAATTTCTATTTCACTCACGATTTGTAATTGAGGGATCTCTTTTCTTTTTATATATATATTCTTATGATATTTTTGACTTTAGAGCACCTTTTCAATCATATTTCCTTTTCGATCGTTTCAATTGTAATTACAATTCATTTAATAACTTTAGTAGTCAACGAAATAGTAGAACTAGACGATTCATTAGAAAAGGGTATGCTACTTACTTTTTCCTGTATAACAGGATTATTAAGTATTCGTTGGATTTTTTCGGGGCATTTTCCGTTAAGTGATTTATATGAATCATTAATCTTTCTTTCGTGGAGTTTTTATATGATTCATATGATTCCTTATTTTAAAAACCTTAAAAAAATTGTAAATGCAATAACAGCGCCCGGTGCTATTTTTACCCAAGGCTTTGCTACTTCGGGCTTTTTAGCTCAAATGAAGCAATCCACAATATTAGTACCCGCTCTTCAATCCCAGTGGTTAATGATGCATGTAAGTATGATGATATTGGCCTATGCAGCCCTTTTATGCGGATCATTATTATCAGTAGCCCTTCTAGTCATTACATTTCAAAACAATATAAGCCTTGTTGGTAAAAAAAAACTTTTATTAAACGAGTCTTTGTTCTTCGGGAAGATCCAATACATCAACGAGGAAAACAATATTTTACAAAGCACCTATCTCTTTTCTCTTAGGAATTTTTATAGGTCCCAGTTAATTGAACAATTAGATCATTGGAGTTCCCGTGTTATTAGTCTAGGATTTATCTTTTTAACCATAGGTATCCTTTCAGGAGCAGTATGGGCTAATGAAGCTTGGGGGTCATATTGGAATTGGGACCCAAAGGAAACGTGGGCTTTTATTACTTGGACCGTATTCGCAATTTATTTACATATTAAAACAAATATCAATTTGAAAAGTGAAAATTCTGCAATTGTGGCTTCTCTAGGATTTCTTATTATTTGGGTATGCTATTTTGGGGTCAATTTATTAGGAATAGGATTACATAGTTATGGTTCATTTCTATTAAAAAGCACCTAAATTGAATTGAAGAAAGGACCTAACCTGACGAATACAACTACAGGACGGGGTATATTCCCTATACATATAGTCTCGTCGAGAACCATTTGAATCACTATACTACTTGATTCAAATGGTTCTCACAAACGTCAAACTGTCCGATTTTAATTATAATTAATTCGTTTTTTTGTGTTACGTAAAAAAGAAAGTTTCAAATGGAAACTATCTATAAAAAAAATTAGATAGAACAGCTTCTACCTTCTCAACTGATAGTGAGAGAACAAAATCTGGGTAAATGCCAATACCTATTACTGGTATAAAGATAACGAATGAAACAAATAACTCTCGTGGACCTGAATCAAAAAACGAAGAGTTTGCATTATTTAATAACTTGTATCCATAGAACATTTGGCGTAACATAGATAATAAATAAATAGGAGTTAATATCATTCCAATTGCCATTCCAAAAGTAATTAAGACTTTTGACATGAAAAAAATTTTTTGGCTGGTAATTATTCCAAAAAATACTATTAATTCGGCAAAAAAACCACTCATGCCCGGTAACGCAAGGGAAGCCATCGAAAAAGTGCTGAAAAGTGTGAATATTTTTGGCATTGAAATGGCTATTCCGCCTATTTCGTCGAGATAAACAAGACGTATTCTATCATAACTCGTTCCTGCTAGGAAAAAAAGAGCAGCACCAATCAATCCATGAGAGATTATTTGTAAAATAGCCCCGTTGAATCCCGTATCAGTTATAGAACTAATTCCTATAATTATGAAACCCATATGAGATACAGAGGAATATGCTATTCTTTTTTTTAAATTACGCTGCCCCGGAGATGCTGAAGCTGCATAGATTATTTGCATTGTACCTACTATCATCAACCAAGGAGAAAATATAGAATGCGCGTGAGGTAAGAATTCCATATTGATCCGAACCAACCCATATGCTCCCATTTTTAATAGGATTCCGGCTAAAAGCATACAAGTACTATAATGTGCTTCTCCATGGGTATCTGGCAACCATGTATGTAGAGGTATAATCGGTGATTTGACAGCAAAAGCAATAAGAAATCCAATATAGAATATTATTTCTAATCCCAAAGGATACGATTGGTTAGCTAACGTTTCAAAATTTAATGTTGGTTCATTAGAACCATATAACCCTATACCCAAAACTCCCATTAACAGAAAAACGGAACCCCCTGCAGTGTACAAAATAAACTTTGTAGCTGAATATAGACGTTTCTTTCCTCCCCATATGGATAAAAGTAGATAAACGGGAATTAATTCTAATTCCCACATTATAAAAAAAAGTAAAAGGTCTCGAGAAGAAAATAATCCTATTTGACCGCTATACATTGCTAACATCAAGAAATGGAATAATTGGGAATCCCGAGTAACTGGCCAAGCCGCTAAAGTAGCTAAAGTCGTGATGAATCCAGTCAGTAAAACGGGTCCTATAGAAAGCCCATCAATTCCCAACCTACAGTGAAAATCAAAAAAGCGAATCCAGTTATAATCTTCAGCCAATTGTATTAATGGGTCGTCTGGTTGGAAATGATAACAGAATACATAGATTGTTAAGAGGAATTCTAATATACATATACACATAGTATACCATCGAATTACCTTATTACCCCTCTGAGGGAGGAAGAAAATAAATGAACCCGCAAATATAGGTAAAACTACAATTAAGGTTAACCAAGGAAAAGAATTCGTGGTAAAGACAAAATACACTTGGACTAAAAAACCCGTACTCGAATAAGAACAAAATAAGATATATATAGATTTCATTTCGAGCGCGGGTTTTTGTCGGTAAACAAAAATAAAAAGGATTTAAGTGGAGTTTTCTGGAACGTATCAATAAGCTAGACCCATACTGCGAGTTGTTTCATGCCATAAATAAACTCGAACACTCAAAAAATCGGTTGGACAGGCGGATTCGCATCTCTTACAACCAACACAGTCTTCTGTTCTTGGAGCGGAAGCTATTTGTTTAGCTTTACACCCGTCCCAAGGTATCATTTCTAATACATCTGTGGGGCAGGCTCGGACACATTGAGTACATCCTATACATGTATCATAAATCTTTACTGAATGTGACATTGGATCTATACCTTTTTTTTTGAATCTCATTAGTTTCGATCTAGTATAACCCTGTATTGTATGTAAATGAATTACATATGCAAAGACCAGACGAATCGATGATTCACCAGAACTTGTCGAATCAACTTATTTCTGGGTCGGTTTAGAAAAGAGGTCCAAAATACTTTTATTTCTTAGATTTTTGAAGTTCTATATATTGGTAATCTAATTTGAATTTATAACTCTTCAAATTTCTATAATAATAATATTAATACTACTTATTCAACAAATTCACTTGATTAATACGAGTTGATTTTCTGTTACGATAAATTGCGGAAACAATAGCCGGTCCAATAGCTGCTTCAGCGGCTGCAATAGCTATAACAAAGATGGAGAAAATGTTTCCTTTTAGTTGACGACTATCAAAAAAGTCAGAAAACGTTACGAAATTAAGATTAACCGCATTCAATATAAGTTCAAGACACATAAGAGCTCTAACTAAATTTCGGCTTGTGATTAATCCATAGATACCGATAGAAAATAAATAGGCACTCAAAACAAGTACATGTTCGAGCATCATTGAGCAACTCCTTATCAATCTTGATTCATTTCAATATGAACAAAAATATCATTTACTCGAATATACCAAACAAATACAGAGCAAAGAAGTATTTTAGTAATAGATTTATTTTATATTATACATCAATTCTATTTGAATTGAACAGAAATGGATACGAAAAAAGAGAAAAAGAATCAAGTTGGATTTGGAGTGACGCGTTTCATTTTAAAGATTTTTAATCTTATTGACGGGCCACGGCAATTGCACCGATCAAAGCAACTAAAAGAATTATCGAAATGAGTTCAAATGGGAGAAAAAAATCTGTTGATAAATGAATTCCAATTTGTTGACTATTATTTATCAAATCTTGTTCTATAATCTGGTTTAATTTTGTAGTCCAAATAATTCCGTACCATGACGTATTTAGAATAGTAGTAATTAATAAAACAAAAATACTGGTACAAACTAACAAAGTAATTCCGTCTCCAAGAGTCCAAAGGCGGAAATTTTTGTCATATTCGAACCCGTTGATGAACATTACAGCAAATATGATTAAAACATTTATAGCTCCTACGTAAATAAGGAGTTGTGCAGAAGCTACAAATTGAGAGTTTGCTAGAATATATAATAAAGATATACAAACAAGAACCAATCCTAACGAAAAAGCAGAAAAAATGGGATTGGTAAATAATACCACCCCGAGGCCTCCTAATATAAGACCTGATCCCAGAAAGACTAAAAGAAAATCATGTATTGGTCCAGGTAAATCCATTCTATGAAAAAAAGATATAAAAAATCAGATTCTTTCATGATCTTATTGAACTGACCAGGATAAAATAAGTTAAGTTGATCGACTTAAGACACGTTCCTAGTTGGATGCGATTCGAATGGATACGAATTGATGTAGGTACAGTTAGTGTACAAATTGGATTCCTTATCTGAAAGGATAGTTCGAATCTAGTTGAAATCGTTACATAAAAAAATTCCAAGTAAATCTGCAATTTTCATGACCTAATCAGATCAATAGTTGTTATTTTGAGTTTAGTTATTCACAAAGAAAAAAACCTGTGAAATTTATATAACAACCTTAGTAATAAAGTAATAAAAAAGGGTTTTTGAATTTATCAAGGCATTTCTTTTTTATTGAATTGAGGCCAATTCAAGATAGTTCGAATTGTGTAATCGTCAATTATTGATATTGGTAAACGGCCTAAAGCAATTTGATTATAATTTAATTCATGACGATCATACGTGGAAAGCTCATATTCTTCAGTCATTGATAAACAATTTGTTGGACAATACTCAACGCAGTTACCACAAAATATACAGATTCCAAAATCAATACTGTAATTAAGCAGTCGTTTCTTTCGAATATCAGTTTCCAATTTCCAATCTACAACAGGTAGATCTATAGGACATACACGAACACATACCTCACAAGCAATGCATTTATCGAATTCAAAGTGGATTCGACCACGAAAACGTTCTGATGTGATCAATTTTTCATAAGGGTATTGAATAGTTACAGGTAAACGATTCGCATGGGATAAGGTAATCAGAAAACCTTGACCAATGTACCTAGCCGCTCGTACTGTTTGTTGACCATAATTCAGGAACCCAGTTACCATAGGGAACATATCCTAAATTTCGATAAAACTTTTTTGTTTGTTTCTTTTTCTTGTTTGGAACAGGTTATCAATCTAGTTACTAGTAAATAGAAAATATTCTATTTTGCTTATCTTATAGTGAAAGGAGTTGGGAAGAAGTTGTTAATAATAAATTACCTAAAGAAATAGGTAAAAGAAATTTCCATCCAAGATTTAATAATTGGTCCATTCTCAGTCTAGGTAAGGTCCATCTTGTTGTGATAGAAATGAACAAGAACAAAAAAGTTTTCGCTAGTGTAATGAAAATATCAATTGTTGTTTCAAAGACTCCATCCCTTGCATTTATTCCAAAAAGGTCAGTAACGAATATGTACGGAATAGATAAATTCCAGCCTCCCAAGTAAAGAACTGTTACAAATAATGAAGAAACGAGTAGATTTAGATAGGAAGCAACATAAAATAAACCAAATTTAATACCTGAATATTCTGTTTGATAACCTGCTACTAATTCTTCCTCTGCTTCTGGTAAATCAAAGGGCAATCTTTCACATTCGGCTAGAGAAGAAATTATAAAAACGAGAAATCCTATAGGTTGACGCCACAAATTCCATCCCCACAAACCATATTTGGACTGTGCTTCAACTATATCAACTGTACTTAAACTGTTAGATAATTCTAGTCGGTGATAAGATCCCATTTATCATCGCTATTACAGAACCGTACATGAGATTTTCACCTCATACGGCTCCTCGAGGGTCCCGCATAAATCTAAGGATTGCTTCGATATTCTTTAATTTTGAAATTTTTGTAGGATAGATAGAGTCAAAAGTAATCGAAAGGTCCCCAATTAGACCAATGGAATTCTGTCTGCTATACTAAAGGGCTTCTGAATTGATCTCATCCTTTACTTTTTTTTATTTATTTTTTATTTATAAATTTATATATATATATTATATAATTTATTATATAATTATCTATATTTTATATATTATATATATATATTTTCAGTTTTTTTGATTTGAGACTTTATTTAAACCCTTTAGAAAATACTCTTTTTAGAAATATTAATAGATATCTCACCCTATCCTTTTTGATTACAAAAAAATTGACATGAAGTGTAGCTTTATTAATAGAGTTATAGGTTATAGGAATAATAAAAAATTTTGCAATTGCATTCTTTCTATTTTTTCTTCCTTTTTTAGCAAAAAAAGGAAGTAAAGGATTACTTCGTTCCTGATAGTCATTCATTTTATCGGTGGATAGCAACATACTCTGGATCGGAATTCTGGGGAGTACTACTTGATCATTTCTACTAATTTAAAGCCCCAACTAGTATTTCGTTTATGTGGAATTTTTTTCCGATAACTTAAAAAAAAGTCTCTATTACTAATCCTTTGTGTACCTTGGTGTTCCTAACCATCCACTCAGTTTTGCTCAATCTTTTCGACAATTCGTATCATGTCATGTATAGTAATACATATAAACGATAGCACGAACTCCAAAGAATGGATCTGTTTAACCCGCTTCAAGTCATGATAACTAATCAACCAGTCTTGGGGTAAATAGCTTTTCTTTACTGCTTCTATTGACTTATCTTCACTTTGGCGTAATTCTTGTACACAGGAAATGAGACTCAATCTTTTTACTGCGAATTTTGAAGCTGTTTTCTTTCACTCATCTAACTATCTGGTTTATTTCATTAACCCGAAGGTTGAATAAAAAAGAAAGTTCTCTATTCAATGTATTTGAGTTCATTCTTATAAAACTCTCGAAATAAAAAATTTGTGAAAATTTTATGCCTCAACGAATCACACGTAGAGATATTGATAACACGCATAGAGTTAATGGTATTTCATAACTAATAGATTGGGCAGCAGCCCGTAAACCGCCTAAAAAGGAATATTTATTATTTGATCCATATCCTGACATAAGAAGTCCAATGGGAGCAATACTTGAAATGGCGATCCATAAGAAAACGCCATTACTGAGATCGACTAGAATAAGCCGATAGCTAAAAGGAATTATCGAATAACTTAGTAGAATTGATATGACTGCTATGGAGGGCCCAACACTAAATAAACCCTTATCGCCTTTTGCCGGAAGAAGGTTCTCTTTGAAAAGTAGTTTTGTTCCATCTGCTAGAGCTTGAAGAATTCCCAAGGGGCCGGCATATTCAGGTCCAATACGTTGTTGTATCCCTGCGGATATTTCTCTTTCTAACCACACAATTACTAGTACACCTATTGTTATTCCCAAAATAAGAATCAAAATAGGTACAAGCATCCATATAGTCCCATAGACTTCTTTTAAGGATTCCAATATGGAAAAAGAATTGATAGCTTGTACTCCTGTTGTATCAATTATCATTTCAACGATCAATTTCTCCCATAATGATATCTATGCTACCTAGTATTGTCATAATATCAGCCAATTTCATTCTTTTAACTAACTGAGGAAGAATTTGCAAATTGATAAAACCTGGCGGGCGAATTTTACATCTCCATGGAAAAGCACTCTGATCTCCTATCAAATAAATTCCTAATTCGCCCTTTGGGGCTTCGACTCTTACATAAAGTTCTTGTCTCGATAACTCAAAGGCGGGGGCGGGCTTTTTACTAATGAATCGATATTCAAAATTATTCCACTCAGTATCTCTTATTCTATTAAAGCGTCGGATTTCTAAATTCTCATAGGGCCCCCCCGGAATGCCTTCTAGAGCTTGCTGAATAATTTTTACAGATTCCACCATTTCGCCAATTCGGATTAAATAACGAGCTAATGAATCGCCTTCCTTCTGCCATTGAACTTCCCAATCAAATTCTTCATAACATTCATAACGATCAACTTTACGAAGATCCCATTGTATTCCGGAAGCCCGTAACATTGGTCCTGACAACCCCCAATTTATTGCCTCTTCTCCGCCAATAATGCCCACCCCTTCGACTCGTTCTAAAAAAATAGGATTTCGCGTAATAAGTTTTTGATATTCAGCAATTGCTGTTAAAAAATACTCACAGAAATCCAAACATTTATCTATCCAGCCATAAGGTAAATCGGCAGCGACTCCTCCGATACGAAAAAAATTATGCATCATTCTCATGCCAGTGACAGCTTCGAATAGATCATATATCAATTCTCTTTCTCTGAAAATGTAGAAGAAGGGGGTCTGTGCACCAATATCCGCCATAAAAGGCCCTAGCCATAATAAATGAGAAGCTATCCGACTCAACTCCAACATAATAACTCGAATATAGCTAGCCCTTTTAGGTACTTGAATATTTCCTAACTGTTCTGGTGCATTTATAGTTATTGCTTCTGTAAACATAGTAGCTAAATAATCCCAACGTGTTACATAAGGCAAATATTGTATAATTGTTCGGTTTTCCGCAATTTTTTCCATTCCTCTGTGCAAATAACCTACTATTGGTTCACAATCAATAACATCTTCACCATCTAAAGTAACAATGAGTCGAAGAACGCCATGCATTGATGGGTGGTGAGGCCCCATATTGACTATCATTAGATCTTTTCTTGTAACTGGTCCAGTCATAAGTTTTTTACGTATTTCTTCTTCCATGAATTGCTGAAAACGAAAAGAAGTTCATCAAAATTGATGATCGCATAAATCAAAGAAAATAATTGTTCAAATTAACGTTTTTTTATCGCTCGAATATTCAATTGGCTGATTAATTCTTTATAACGTACTATACTTTTTTTTGAAAAATAAGCCAGAAGTCGTTGACGTTTTCCCAAAATTTTCCGTAGACCTCTCTGCGATGAATAGTCTTTTTTGTGTAATTCCAAATGTGAGCTAAGTCTTCGTATCTTATTGGTGAAACAGAATACTTGAAATTCAACAGACCCCTTCTTTTTTTCTTGCGAAATAACTGACATGAATGAATTTTTTGTCATAACTTTAGGAATCCATATAAATAGATATAATTTAATTTCTATGCGTCAATTTTTTTATTAATTTACTTTTTTTATTTTACGAATATGAATTTTACTGATCAGTAATAATAATGCGAGGTATTTTGATCTGGTATACACAAGAATCAATCCGAATTTCCTTATTGATTCATTTTATGATCTAATTGATACGTCATTGAATTAGTATTCATGTATCAAAAAAGGATGTAAGACAAGGCATGTGCGCAGCTATTTATCCACCCGATATATATATATCGTAGGGGAAGACAATTGTATCATCAATCAATTTTCAATCGTGGATACATATGTATCCTTAACATACTGAAACGACTACCATTATTAGTATCAAACCAATAGCGATTCATACAAGCTAAATCTTCTAATCGATAATTGGGCCAAAGAAAGAATTTTAATTTAATTAATTTCATTTTATCTCTATCAAGATCTTTGCTTTCATCCAAAAATTGACCACAGGTTTTTACCTTGTTCCCATTGCAAAATACTGCATTTTTATCCACACAATTACTATTCCTTGAATTGAAACAACTTAGAATTCTCAATTCTCTACGCCGTCTAGACGATAAAATATTTTCAGGAACAAGCAAATCATAATGATTTTTGTTTCTATTTTTCGTCATCATTTGATGTCTTGCAATCGATTCCTCAAAATGATTCTTATCCATATTTTCTCTGTATCTTTTTTGATTATTTTTTTGTTTAATCTCATGAACCAAAGAAATCCTTATGGTTTGATACATAATAAATTCTACATTATGTTTTACAGGTATACGAACTGGTTCGATAATAAATATTCCCTCTTTTAGGATTTTTGAAAGATTCAAATCCCGGATTAGCATTGGATCCAGAGTTAACTCCTCCTTCTTAATAAAGCCGAAACCAGACTTTGTTGTCATTCTGCTTTCCTTTTCCAATTCAAGTACGGACAGCGCATAATCGAATAATTCCATAGTCAAAGGACTCAGCATCCATTTCAATTGCAAAGCAAAAGATCCTTTCATGAACGCATCTAAGTCTATTTCCCAAGTCCAAATGCTTTTGGGTTGATTTTTCGTTCTACCCATTTTCATATCTGATTTCGTATAAAGTTCTTCCATATATTTTTGTTGGTTTGAGAGAACAGATTCAGGGTTCCCTCGGTTTTGGGCATCTGATGCGAGATCTCTTTGACCTATGGTTTTTTTTTCTTCTTGATTCTCTAATTCAAAAGATTTTTTTTCTTTTTCATTTGATAGTATAAGATCCCCCTTTTTCTTTTTAGTGATATTTTTATTTTGACTAACATCTTCATTAAAATGAAAAATAAGTGAATGAATTGGTATAAACCCGGGTTTCATTTTAGATACATTAAAAAATAACTCAAATTGTGGTAATAACCAAGGTATCGGCTTCGATACAGGACGATTTAGTCTTTCTTCATTCATTCCCATCCAATCAAAAAAAGAAAAGAAACCCTTTTGATTGGATGGGTTGATTTCTTTATCTTTATTAATTTTGAGATAAAAAAGACCTTTCGTATCAAAAAATTTTCTATCTGGATTTTTTATATACATAAAATAATCTTTTCTTATAAAATTAGTAATAGGGATACTCCCCCCCGTATCAACAAATTTCGGTTTATGTATGTTGTAATTATATGAGTCCTTCTTATCTTCATAATAAATCGATTGATATGCTAAAAGATCATATCTATACATTTTTTGAAAATGATCGTTTTTATTTATCAATAACGAAACCTTTTCCTCTCTTTCAGATGAATCCCGTTTGATTAAAATTTTTTTTTCAACCCTACAATGTTGATTGACTCTATTTCGCCATTTTTGCGGTACTAATTTAGACCATTTTAGCCCAGATAAATCGTATGTATAATGACTCTTTAACCAATTTTTCCATTGATTCATTCCAGAATTCTGAAGTTTCTTATGCTTTAATTCGGAAGAAATTATTCCTTGTCTTTGAAAATAATCTTTTATTTCATTCTTAAGAAATAAAGACGCTCCGTCATATTGAAGGACAGATCTTAACTTATACAAGTTAATAACCTGGGTTTGTGATAATTTGTAAAATACATAGGCCTGTGACACGAGGGATAATTTAAAAGAAACCTCCGACTTCGTCTGAATCCTATGACGAATACGAGAAGGTGAAAGTTTTTTTTGTATAGTTGAAATACGCTCAATTATCTTTTTCTCTTTTGTATCAAAAAAATATTTTTTTTTTAATTTACGAAAAAGTTTTATAACGACCATGGGCCTATAAAGACTATTAGTAAGATGATTAATGATATATGGAAAGCTCTCTAGAAGGATATACGTGTATATCCTTTCCACGATCCATTTTATAAAATAATGTGATTTACGGATTAATCGATCATTTCTTCTTTTTAATATCTGAAAAAAATTTTTTAGTGATGCTAATTTTTGAGCACCATAACTTGTTTTGTTAGGACTAATATTTATCTTTAGAGTTCGAAATCCATTTTTCTTGTCTTTTGTAATTCTTTCTATTTGATTTCTGATTGTGCTTGTTCTATCAGTCAGATCTTTAATTTTTATTTCTGTCAGTGAATAATTTGTCCAATCCATAGATCGGGTTTGAATGGATGATTCATGAATAATCTGATTATTGATTATAGAATCTTTTTTTATTTCACTCGAATCCTCTCTCAATTTTTGGGGTTCTTTTTGGACCTTTAGAAACAATAATTTTGTTCTTTCTTTGAAACTTTTTAGAGCTCGAAAACTCCATTTTATAATTGCTTTTTGGAATTTTTTCAAAGGGGGTCCAAAATAATAACGAAACAAAATACCAAGTCCTACGAGAGGAGAACCAAAAGGACGGTCAGTTTCCAGTCCCAAAATCGTTAAAAAAGAAGCAGGAAAGTCCTGCTTTGGATTTGGATCCCTACGAGAAGGTCGTATCTTAGATCGGTGCCAAGGTTTCAGACGGAAAGGAAATCTTATCATTATTTGTATACCCTCTGTGGCCCAGTTTTGAGGAAAAATTCCGTTTCTTCCTGGTTCTAGTACTGGCATACCATTATAGGTGCATATAACATACACTTCTCTATTCATCTCCCTTATATCCTGCTCCCACTCGGACTCTTGGCGTAATAAGAAACGGACAATATTTTTAGCTAGTATCAATGAAGGTAATACAATAGATTGTCTAAGCCTCGACTGAATTAGTAAAATAAAAGCTCTTATTCCATGAGCATAAATAAGGACATCATAGAGGTCTGATATTTTTTCTCGTGTCCTTTCTATTCGTTCCATTTCCGTCTGCCCGTCCCGCCCCTTTTCCATTTCATTGACTTCTTTTTTAATTTCTTCGTAGCTTTTGTTTTCCTCCATGTACATTTTTTTTTTTTTCAACCTCTTTATTCTTTTTGCTACGCTTCCTTTTATACCCTTTCTAAAAATGTCTTGTATTAGGTCGGAAATCTCAATTACTGATAATATGAATGGTTCGAAAAGAACATCCCAAGAAAATCCTACTCTGTCGAAAAAAAGTGGGGAATACGGATATAAGGGAAACATTTTCCCCGTAAGGGTTTTACGTCTTTGAACACGCATAGAACCAATGATTATGTCTCGACGAAAATCCGCTTCATAGGGATAATCTATCATATCCACTTCTTCTATTTCATCAGGCTTCGTCATAGTTTTGATACTAGGGTCGACATCCTCTGGACCCTGCGTAAAAATAACTATACGTTTCGCTTTCCTCGAGCGAATTTGATGATCTACTATCCACTCTTCCCCCTCTTCCGTTGTTTCAGTTTTTCCGAGTTGTTCTACCTCGCTGAATAATTTGTATGACCATCGGGGGACTTTTTTATTTATTCCAATCGATTTTTTTCGGGTTGTTTTTTCCATGGGAGGAATTATGGCTGTATCGCATATTGTTTGAATGATGGGATCAATTATGACTCTTTCGATTAAAAATTTCAAAACTTTTTCTGGATCTTCTGAATCAATTCGTCTTTGTTCCGGAAATAAAGAAATTCCTTTCCAATTTGATGTTGATTCTTCAGCAAATTCATCGATTAAAAGACTCAATTCTCTTGCTAATGATTTTTTATCCAATGTATATATTTTCTGTCCCAATTTCTCTTCCAATTTCTGGTCCAATTTCTGGACCAATTTCTCTTCCAATGTAGCTATTTTCCCTTCCAATTTCTGATACAATTCTTCAAAATTATGAACATTAAGTTCCTTACCCTTAAAAAGAAGGATACTATGAACTTTATTGAGTTTATTTATAAAATTTGTCTCTATCGAATTTTTGACTGCAGTTTCATTTAGGATTGAAGGTAAAAAAAAATTTTTAATTATTCCACGATAGGATCCGTTTAAGAGAGGATCATATATTTTAGGCAAGTATTCTTCTTTAGTTTTATTATTGCATAATCGAGTCTTTTTTTCGAGTACATCCAGATAAGGAGATCCTCTGTCTAGGGCTTCAATTCTATCTCTAAACTCGTTCCTTAGGCTCCTCCATTTTTTTTCATTGGTATAAATCCAACAATAATAATTGTGCAGTTCATCATAGAAGAATTTATCCAGTTCATCACAGACGGATTTTTTTGTTGTAAAAAAATAAAAATACATTTTTTGTCGTAGCATTTCAAAAAAAGCTGATAAACTGGATGGATATGTAAAAGAAATTCTTCGTTTTCCATCACTTTGACATGTATAAAAAAAATATTGTGACATTTCGTTTCTTACAGCATGTTCGAATCGATAATTTTTTATATATCGCAATGGGCGATTCCATCGTTTATAGTCGAAAAGAAGACTCACAGGGGGTTTTTCAAACCAGAAGAGGTCTTTATCTTCTTCTGTTAAGTGAAAGTGGAATTCATCCTTTGTTTTGTCCTTTCCATTCACTCGGATCCTTTCCGTTTCATCGATTTTGTCCGGATCCTCCCTTTCTTCCGAAAAAAGGGAAGGAGAAGGATCTTCTTCGGTGAATCCCTCTTGTTCCTGTTTAGTCCCCTTCGTTTCGAAAGTTGTTTCTATTTCTACATCTCTTTCTTTCTCACTTTCCCCCCTTTCTGTCGTTTTTGAGGTTTCTTGCAGTTTCCTACTCAAACTCAAAATGGGTGACGGCATTCTGCCTAAAGAGTAGACACAGCTAATAAATAAGAGAATACTAAAGATTCGATCCATAGAACCTATCAAGTCTAACACAAAGTACTTCAATTCTGACACAAGG